TATAAATTAAGCGAAATTAAAGAAGAAAAAGATTCCATGATAAGCAATCAGATAATTCACGAATCATTTAATCAAATTGCATCTCCGAGTTCGTCAAATTATTCATTGACGGAAAAAAAAACGAAGGATCTCGCTGATAGAACAAGTAAAATTCGAAATCAAATAAAAAGAATCTCAAAAGAGAAAAAAAAAGTAACTCCAAGAATAAATAATCTTAGTCCTAACAAAACAAATTCTAATGCTAAAAGATTCGAAAAATGGCAAATATTAAAAAGAAGAAATGCTCGATTAATCTATAAATTCCCCCCTTTTTTAAAAATTTTCATTGAAAAAATCTACACAGATCTATTTTTATCTATCATTAATATTCCCAGAATAAATACAAAACTTTTTCTTAAAGTAACAAAAAAAATTATTGATAAATCGATTTACAATAATGAAAGAAAACAAGAAAGAATTAATAAAAAAAAGAAAACTCCAATTACATTTATTTCGACTATAAAAAAGCCATTTGATAATATTAGTAATATTAAAGAAAATTCACGTATTTTTTATGACTTATCCTACGTGTCACAAGCATATGTATTTTACAAATTATCACAAATTCAAATTAGGAACTCGGTAAGATCTGTTGTTCAATATCAAAGAATCCCCCCTTTTCTTAAGTCTAAAATAAAGGATTCTTTTGAAAGACAAGGAATGATTCATTCGAAATTAGCAAATAAAAAACTTCCAAGCTATGAAACGAATCAATGGAAAAACTGGTTAAAAGGACATTATCAATACCATTTATCTCAGATCGGATGGTCTAGATTAATACCAGAAAAATGGCGAAATAGAGTTCGCCAGCGCTGTATAGTTAAAAAGGAAAATTTAAGCAAACGGCATTCATATGAAAAAGACCAATTGGTTGGTTCCAAAAAAAAATCGGAAGTATATTTATTATCCAATGAAAAAAGTAATTTTCGAAAATATTATAGATATAATCTTTTATCATATAAATTTATTAATTATGATAATCAAACGGAATGTTTTTTTTATAGATTTCCCTTTCAAGGAAATAAGAACCAAGAAATTTCTTATACTTATAACAGGCCTAAAAAGGCCTTTTTTGATATACTGAGGAACATCCCTATTCAAAATGATCTAGGACAGGTTGATATTCCATATATGGAAAAATCGGCCGATAGAAAAAACTTTGATTGGAAATTTTTCAATTTTTATCTTAGCCAAAAAGCCGATATTGAGACCTGGATCATTATTGATACCAATAGGAATCAAAATACTCAAATTCCTACTAACAATTCTCAAATAATTTCTAAAAAAAATATTTTTTATCTTATGATTCCAGAAACCAATTCACCAAACCCCCACAAAGGATTTTTTGATTGGATGGGAATGAATGAAAAAATACTAAAGCGCCCCATATCGAATCTGGAATTTTGGCTCTTCCCAGAATTTGTGTTACTTTATAAGGCATATAAAACAAAACCTTGGTTTATACCAAGCAAATTACTTCTTTTAAATTTAAATAGTAGTGAAAATAAAAAGATTAATGAAAAGAAAAAGATTAATTTGTTGATAGCCTCGAATAAAAAGCATCGAAATCAAGAAGAAAAAGAACCCATAAGTCAAGGAGATCGTGGATCCGTTCTCTCACAACAAAAAGATATTGAAGATAATTATGCAAGCTTGGACATAAAAAAGGGGAAAAAGAGAAAACAATACAAAAGCAATACAGAAGCAGAACTAGATTTATTCCTGAAACGTTATTTGGTTTTTCAATTGAAATGGTGCACAACTTTAAATCAAAGAATGATCAATAATATCAAGGCATATTGTCTTCTGCTTAGACTGATAGATCCAAAAAAAATGACTATAACCTCCATTCAAAAGAGAGAAATCAATTTGGATAGAATGCCGATTCAAAGTAATTTAACTCTTTCAGAATTAATGAAGAGGGGGGTATTGATTGTAGAACCACTTCGTTTGTCTGGAAAAAAAGATGGACAATTTATTATGTACCAAACCGTAGGTATTTCGTTGCTTCATAAGAGTAAGCATCAAATTAATCAAAAATATCAAGAGCAAAGATATGTTTCTAGGACAAATTTGGATGAAACAATTTCACCACATCAAAGAATAAATGAAAATAGAGACAAAAATCATTTTGATTTACTTGTTCCAGAAAATATTTTATCGTTTAAACGTCGTAGAAAAGCGAGAATTCTAATTTGTTTCAATTCAAAGAATGAAAATTATACATATAGAAATCCAGTATTTTGGAATAGAAAGAACATAAAAAACAGCAGCCGAGTTTCACATGACAATAATTATCTTGATAGAGAGAAAAATCAATTAATGAAATTAAAGTTCTTTCTTTGGCCTAATTATCGATTAGAAGATTTAGCTTGTATGAATCGTTATTGGTTTGATACCAATAATGGCAGTCGTTTCAGTATGTTAAGAATACATCTGTATCCGCGATTGAAATTCTGTGAATAATACAATTTTTCTATATATACCCTAAACCCTATTTCTATATACCCTATATATAATCTATATTAATCTATATATAATATAGGGTATATGAAAGTAAACAAATATACAGATCACGTACTTTTCTTGTCTCACATCTCATTCTAGTATTCAATATGAAATGAATTATGAATAATATCTCAATTAGTTTTCCAAATGAATCAATAGAAACTTCTTAATTTTAGGTCTAAATTCTTCGATGCAAAAATGTACCAATCTTTTTCTATTCCTATCTAAATCCAATTTCCAATTCGATTGATTGGTTTGAATTCAGAAAGGAGTTATTTGGATTAAATTATTGTATATACCACATCAAAATTAATGGCATTATTATTACTTATACTTATTACTGATCGGTAAAATCCATATCTGTACAAGGGGAAAGGAGAGTTTTTTATGGTAAAAAATTCAGTAATTTCTATTATTTCTCAAAAAGAAAATAAAGAAAATAGAGGGTCTGTTGAATTTCAAGTATTCAGTTTCACCACTAAGATAAGGAGACTTACTTCACATTTGGAATTGCACAAAAAAGACTTTTCATCTCAGAAAGGTTTGCGAAAAATTTTGGGAAAACGTCAACGACTACTAGCCTATTTGTCAAAAAGAAATAGGGGACGCTATAAAGAATTAATTGATGAGTTGGATATTCGAGAAATAAAAACTCGTTAATTTGAAGCATGATATCATTTGACGAGCTTAGTCTTGATGAGCTTAGTCGTTTAAATTTTGATGAATTTCTTTTTACTTTCAGCAATGCATGGAAGACTGACTCGGGAAAAACTTATGATTACACCAACTACAAGAAACGACCTCATGATAGTCAATATGGGCCCTCACCACCCATCAATGCACGGTGTTCTTCGACTAATCGTTACTCTCGACGGTGAAGATGTTATTGACTGTGAACCTATATTGGGTTATTTACATAGAGGAATGGAAAAAATTGCGGAAAATCGAACAATTATACAATATTTGCCTTATGTAACACGTTGGGATTATTTAGCTACTATGTTTACAGAAGCAATAACCGTAAACGGACCTGAACAGCTAGGCAATATTCAAGTACCTAAAAGGGCTAGCTATATTAGAGCTATTATGCTGGAGTTAAGTCGTATCGCTTCCCATTTGTTATGGCTTGGCCCTTTTATGGCAGATATTGGGGCACAGACCCCCTTTTTCTATATTTTGCGAGAACGAGAATTGATATATGACTTATTCGAAGCTGCTACCGGTATGCGCATGATGCATAATTATTTTCGTATCGGAGGAGTCACTGCTGATCTACCTCATGGCTGGATAGATAAATGTTTAGATTTTTGCGATTATTTTTTAACTGGGGTTGCTGAATATCAAAAGCTTATTACACGAAATCCTATTTTTTTAGAACGAGTTGAAGGCGTAGGTATTATTGGCGGAGAAGAAGCATTAAATTGGGGTTTATCGGGGCCAATGCTACGAGCTTCCGGAATACAATGGGATCTTCGTAAAGTTGATCGTTATGAGTGTTATGACGAATTTAATTGGGAGATTCAATGGCAAAAAGAAGGAGATTCATTAGCTCGTTATTTAGTACGAATCGGCGAAATGACAGAATCCATAAAAATTATCCAACAGGCCCTGGAAGGAATTCCAGGGGGGCCCTATGAGAATTTAGAAAGCCGGCGCTTTGATAGAATAAAAGACCCTGAATGGAATGATTTTGAATATCGATTTATTAGTAAAAAACCTTCTCCAACTTTTGAATTATCCAAGCAAGAACTTTATGTAAGAGTCGAAGCACCAAAAGGAGAATTGGGAATTTTTCTGATCGGAGATCAGAGTGTTTTTCCTTGGAGATGGAAAATCCGACCGCCGGGGTTTATCAACTTGCAAATTCTTCCGCAGTTAGTTAAAAGAATGAAATTGGCTGATATTATGACGATACTAGGTAGTATAGATATCATTATGGGAGAAGTTGATCGTTGAAATGATAATTGATATAACAGAAATAGAAGCTATTCATTCTTTTTTCAGATTGGAATCCTTAAAAGAAGTTTATGGGCTCGTATGGATGCTTGTCCCTATTTTCATTCTTGTATTAGGAATCACACTGGGTGTACTAGTAATTGTTTGGTTAGAAAGAGAAATATCTGCAGAGATACAGCAACGTATTGGACCCGAATATGCAGGTCCTTTGGGAATTCTTCAAGCTTTAGCAGATGGTACAAAACTACTTTTCAAAGAAAATATTCTTCCGTCTAGAGGAGATACTCGTTTATTCAGTATTGGTCCATCCATAGCAGTCATATCCATTTTACTAAGTTATTCAATAATTCCTTTTAGCTATCGCTTTATTCTAGCTGATCTTAGTATTGGTGTTTTTTTATGGATCGCCGTTTCAAGTCTTGCTCCCGTTGGATTACTTATGTCAGGCTATGGATCAAATAATAAATATTCCTTTTTAGGTGGATTAAGGGCTGCTGCTCAATCAATTAGTTATGAAATACCATTAACTCTATGTGTATTATCAATATCTCTACGTGTGATTCGGTAAGACATAAAAATTCCTCCATTTCTTTTCTTTCTAAGAAGAAAGTTAAATGATTTGAATATCTATTTTTTTATTCATCATTAGGTTGATGAATTAAACCAGATAGTTATATGAGTGAAATAAAACGGCTTATAAATTTGCTGTTAAAGGAATTCAATCTCATTTCCTATGTACAAGAATTAAGTGAAAGTAAACATAAGCAGTCAAGGCTGTTTACCCCAAGATTGGCTGATTAGTCATCATGACTTGAAGCGGGTTTAAAAGATCAATTGTATGGGTTTTTTTCTATACTATTACCATAGAGGTATTACCCTAATGAGAGATTCAAAAAAAAAATAAGTGGATGGTTAGGAAGACCAAGATACACAAAGGATTAGTAATGGAGATTCTTTAAATTATCCAATAGGATATTTTTTTATAGAAAAGTAATTCGAATTGGGGCTTTAAGTTGGTAGAAATGATTAAGAAGTACTCCCCATGATTTCGATCCAGAGTATGTTCCTGTCCACTGATTAAGTAAATAACTATCAAAACGAAGAAATCTTTTACTTTTGATAATACGAATAATGCCTCTTTTTCTGAGAAAGGAGAATAGGAACGAAATAAAATTCTTGTTATGTAATGCAATGTCTAAATGCTTTTTCGTAATCGAAAATGAGAAAAAGATAGGTTGAAATATCTATGTGATATTCCTCTAAAAATTATTTTTTTCATTCAAGGGTAAAGTTTTTAATTAACAAAGAAAAATGAAAATTTTTAAAATATGAGATCAATTCCGAAGCACTTTTTTATTATAAATCTAGCAGACAGAATTCCATTAGTCTAATTATAGGCCTTAGGATAAGAATTTGATTCTCTATCGATCTTACAAACACATCAACAAATACATCAAGATAAATAAAGTTGAAAGGTTCTTATATTGATTTGTGACCTATGAGGAGCCGTATGAGGTGAAAATCTCATGTACGGTTCTGTAATAGTGACGAGAACAGTGATGTTATTGTCGACTATGATTATCTAACAGTTTAAGTACAGTTGATATAGTTGAAACACAATCAAAATATGGTTTTTGGGGATGGAATTTGTGGCGTCAACCTATAGGGTTTATCATTTTTCTAATTTCTTCTCTAGCCGAGTGTGAGAGATTACCTTTTGATTTACCAGAAGCAGAAGAAGAATTAGTAGCTGGTTATCAAACCGAATATTCAGGTATAAAATTTGGCTTATTTTATGTTGCTTCGTATCTAAATCTACTAGTTTCTTCGTTATTTGTAACAGTTCTTTACTTGGGGGGTTGGAATCTTTCTATTCCAAACCTATTTAGTCCTGAAATTTTTGACATAAATAAAAGAGGGAAAGTTTTTGTAACAATAATAGGTATCTTTATTACACTGGCTAAAACTTATTTGTTCTTGTTTATTTCTATTGCAACAAGATGGACGTTACCAAGACTAAGAATGGACCAACTATTAAATCTTGGATGGAAATTTCTTTTACCTATTTCTTTAGGTAATCTATTATTAACAACTTCGTTCCAGCTTCTTTCACTGTAAAGGAATAGAATATTCTATTCTTCATAACTTGTCTCAAACAAGAGAAAGAAACCAGTAAACTTATTTATAGATATTCAGATATGTTCCCTATGCTAACTCGGTTCTTGAACTCTAGTCAACAAACAATACGAGCTGCCAGGTATATTGGTCAAGGTTTCATGATTACCCTGTCCCACGCGAATCGTTTACCTGTAACTATTCAATACCCCTACGAAAAATTGATTACATCAGAACGTTTCCGAGGCCGAATCCACTTTGAATTTGATAAATGCATTGCTTGTGAAGTATGTGTTCGTGTATGCCCTATAGATCTACCCGTTGTAGATTGGAAATTTCAAACTGATATTCGAAAAAAACGATTACTTAATTACAGTATTGATTTTGGAATTTGTATATTTTGTGGTAATTGTGTTGAGTATTGTCCAACAAATTGTTTATCAATGTCCGAAGAATATGAGCTTTCTACTTATAATCGTCATGAATTGAATTATAATCAAATTGCTTTAGGCCGGTTACCTGTATCAATAATTGAAGATTACACAATTCGAACAATTTCTTCGAATTTATCTCAACTAAACAATGTATAAAACTCTTGATTCGCAAAACATTTAAAAATTCAAAAAAAATAGCTTTTAGATTTTTTTGCAGTTAAAGGAATGAGGTTTTTGCTTGGTCAATACAAAAGAACGGTTGGTTCGTAAGGGTCGTGGCTTGATTTTTATTTAAAATCAATTTTTATTCGAATAATGTAATATTTAATAATATAAAGATAAAGTTTTAACCTTTGCTTTCGAGAATAGATAAAAGTAATCCTGTACTTACATCAATCCAAATCACCTCCATTCAAATTGAATTCAATTAAGAAGTATCTTAAAAATA